ACAGCAACGCAAATTGAATCAGTATCGAAAGGAAGTGCTAAATAATTTCTTTTTCCTTTCCTTTATCTGTTGATGCAAAATGATGCTGTATTTAATATAAAATTCTTACAATGAAAGAGATTATCATATTTCCACAATTCAATTTTAAGTGGATGGGAGATCTATAAATTTCTTTTTCATGGTTGTAGAGGCAGTTTTTGTTAGAATCCCCCCTTTTTATTTTAAGGAATTTGTTAATTGTCCAGTAACAAATATGATTCGATGAAAGAAAGTGAAAAAAGAATAAAATAATTGGAATCAATAGTTGTAATGAATTGTTGGATTGGATCTCAATCCAAATTTGGATCTAGCTACAAGGAAGAGGCTTTATTTTAAAATATCGAACGAGGAAACATAGTATTCCATAAAAATGGAATTCAAAATAATAATTCAAAAAGAGTTTCGTTTTTAAATGAAGTTACACGATCCAGTTCGTTTATTCTCGACGACTTGGTTGATAGGAATCGCGAGATGGCTAGATCTTAGAAATGATGAATCGGTTTCATTTTATATGCCTGTTACTTTCTCTTTTTTCGTGCCGTCTATAATGATAGATGAATCCAAAACTTTCAATTGGACTTATTATTTCAATTGGTATTTTTGTATATCTTCCTATGTTAGAAAAATGGAAACTTAGGTAAATACTTTAGAAACATATGTATAAAAATACCATATTTCATTTAGCCCTTTCATGCTTACTATAACCAGTTATTTCGGTTTTCTACTAGTGGCTTTAACTATAACTTCAGCTTTATTTATTGGTCTGAGCAAGATACGACTTATTTAAAATTTCTATTTGAAAGAAACAATTCAGAAAGGAAATGCTTCTGTGAGATTCTGTGTATTCTAGAGTTATTTACCATGTCAATTGTCAATTCTTGGTCATTGAGATTCACATCAATTCGGATTAATATTTAGGTATAGATATTACCGCTTTTTTTCTCCTTTTCAAAAAATTGAAATGATTGAAGTTTTTCTATTTGGAATCGTGTTAGGTCTAATTCCTATTACTTTGGCTGGATTATTCGTAACTGCATATTTACAATACAGGCGTGGCGATCAGTTGGACCTTTGATTAATTCACATTTCTTTTTTTGATTGGCCTCCTCCTTTCTTTAATCCACAGGAGGTCAAATTCTAATTGTTGTGCAAGCGACTGAATCCATTTCAGTCTAATTGAATTCATGAAGAAAAAATCACGCTCTGTAGGATTTGAACCTACGACATCGGGTTTTGGAGACCCACGTTCTACCGAACTGAACTAAGAGCGCTTTCTTATCAGAATAGAAAAGGATGTAAAGAAAAGATTTTTTTTAAACTAATCCATTTTCATTTTATATCTATATATTCTATAGTTTCATAAAAATGAACTTCCGCGCAACGCAATTTGAATCGATCTCAGCTGATTCCTCGTTACTGCTCAACGGGGCAGTAATAGGTAGGGATGACAGGATTTGAACCCGTGACATTTTGTACCCAAAACAAACGCGCTACCAAGCTGCGCCACATCCCTTCAAATTGTTCTACAGTATAATTGTAGAGAATTCCTTTCTTGTTTTCCACATCCCTATTTCCTGCATTGAGACACACAGCTTTTCTGTCCATTTCGTCTTTTTTGGCCTCATTTAACATATTTTTACATATAATAATAAGAAAAGGAAATCTTATGGATCGTTGTACATTTCAATTGGAATTAGGGATTCCGTGTACAACTCTAAGCGGCCCTTAACTACATATGCATCTAATCATATATGCATTATCTTTATGTATTACAATAAAAAAGGAGGTTTTTCAATGCGAGATCTAAAAACATATCTCTCCGTGGCCCCAGTACTAAGTACGTTATGGTTCGGGGCTTTAGCAGGTATATTGATAGAGATTAATCGTTTTTTCCCCGATGCGTTGACATTCCCCTTTTTTTCATTCTAGCTATTGACACCGGAAGGAATGAAGAAGATTAGAAATAGAATCAAATATCTGTGACTAATCCCCCCTCCCTCTTTTCTCTTTTTTCCCTTTTTTTTCTAATTTTTAGAATTTAGAATAAGGGACGAAAGAGAAAGAATAAAAATGGATTCAACGTCTGCGAGACTCAGGTTCAAATTCGAATTAAAAATAGAGACGTGGGGGTAGAGTAGGAAAATCGGGGTCTAGGGCAAGAATACAAGATCTTTAACTGCCCTTCGGAGTTAAATAGAATTTCGAACTCATTCTCATTGTCTTACTTATTATTTACTATGGCTTTTATGGCTTTGCTTTGATTTAATTTATTTTGATCTTTTAGAGTTGGATTTCAAGTTAATAACTTTTATTTTTTCCTTCCTTTCTTTTTCTTCATTTCGAATCAAAATAGAAGAGTTGAGTAAATCAAAAATCCAAAGGAGGTTCATGGCCAAGAGAAAAGATGCGCGGGTAACGGTAATTTTGGAATGTACCAGTTGTATACAAAACGGTGTTAAGAAGGTATCAACGGGTATTTCCAGATATATTACTCAAAAGAACCGGCACAATACGCCCAATCGATTAGAATTGAGAAAATTCTGTCCCTATTGTTACAAACATATGATTCATGGGGAAATAAAGAAATAGGTTGAACCGAGTATGTCTTATCCTTGAAAGGAGAAAAATGACATTATATAGAACACATTGAAATATAAATAGAAGATATTGCATTTAAATAAAAAGAATCCTATTTGGAGTTAAAATTACAATTAAGAAATATTTCGGGATAAGAAATAAACTAAACAAACAAACCATGGATAAATCCAAGCGACCTTTTCTTAAATCCAAGCGATCTTTTCGTAGGCGTTTGCCCCCGATTCAATCGGGGGATCGAATTGATTATAGAAACATGAGTTTAATTAGTCGATTTATTAGTGAACAGGGAAAAATATTATCTAGACGAGTAAATAGATTGACCTTGAAACAACAACGATTAATTACTATTGCTATAAAACAAGCTCGTATTTTATCTTTGTTACCTTTTCTCAATAATGAGAAACAATTTGAAAGAATCGAGTCGACCACTAGAACTACTGGTCTTAGAACCAGAAATAAATAGGCTTATTTTTTGTTCACTTCAATCAGAATTCCAATTTGAACTCAAACATGGATTGGTGTTTTATTTGACAAATCTTAGAATCCAGATTATTGTGTCGTAAAAAAAAAAAACGAATCGGAAAAAAAAAGATTTTTTTATTGAACGTGTTCATTCATTTTGACTACTTTAGCGCATTTCTCATAGTAATTTTGACTTCAACTCCACCCTCCCGGAGTTCATTCTCCGGGGAACCCCATTTAAATTATTTCGGTGTATTCTTTCCAATCTACTTTTTCTCTGATTTCGTTGGAAATCATATAAAGACAATTCCTATTTGATATAGCTATTTGGGCCAGTATTTTACGATTAAGAAGCAACTGCCTCTTATATAGATCATGTATTAATTTACTATAACTATAAGATACTCCCTTTTCTCGAATTACTGCGTTTATTCGAGTGATCCACAAACGACGAAAATTTCTCTTTTGCTTATCTCTATCCCGATGAGCCGAAACCAAAGCTCTTATTTTCTGTTGAGTAATAGTTCGAGTAAGTCTTGAGTGAGATCCTCGAAAACTTGATGCAAATAAACGAATTTTTGTTCTACGTTTCCGGGCTATATATCCGCGTTTAACTCTAGTCATTGAATAAATAAAATTTTGACAAATAACTAATTGATTTTTTTCTTTCAGTTATTATTTTTCCCGTCCTGGCCTATTAATAACTAATAACCAAACGGATTTTTCCAATGTATAAAATACAAATTCCAATGGCTTTGGCTACTATAACCTTCCCGACCACGATTTTTTCTTTTTTGGGGTATTTTACTGGGAAATATGAAAGAAATTGTGGGTTTCCTCGTTTCTATGGTTACTTCTTAAACGGTGAGGTCTTCTCTATACACCGGAGCCCTTACTTCATTTAATATTTCATCAATGTTATTGGTAACTTGTATAGTTCACACCACACTCTTTGGCTCTACCTATGAATTATCCAGTAACAGGTCTTTCACAATGAGACCCGCCTATACAGTAACGGTATTTAATTAGGAAAGTTAGCTGGGTAGCTGACCCTCGTAGTCCGTTCTTGACTGAGCGAGAACTTCTTTTTTTTTTTAATTTTAATAAGATTTTTCCGCTTAATGGATAATCAGTTGCTACCAATGGAGAATTGTTTCTCATCTTAAATTCAGGTGATTGAATTTGCACCAACGGAAACCATAAACTTTATACACAATAGAAGGATAGATTTGCTTATTTTTAGATAGTGAATGGAGTTCCTTCTTCCATTCTATCCTATTCATTAGTACTGATCAGTCATACTGGAAGCAGTTTTCTTGCTTTTTCCTGTCAGCTCATGATCTAAACGAGTCGCACATACACCCTAGTACATGTTCCTCGACGCTGAGGACATCCCCGAAGAGCGGGGGATTTCGTGACATTTCGAATGGGCTGTCTTGTATTTCTAATAAGTTGTTTAATAGTTGGCATGTTGAGTCATATACATAATGGGCTGGTTTAGATTGATCCTAACCGGATTTTTTATTTATTTATATAGTAAACTCGGAGATAAAATATAAAATCACAGATTTGCACAAAATCCACTTTTTCATTCAACTGCTACAAGATCAACAATTCCATAAGTTTGGGCTTCTGTTGCTGACATAAAAACGTCTCTTTCCATGTCTTCAGATACAACCCATAAAGGTTTACGCGTCCTTTGTACATAAACCCTTGTGATGGTTTCGCGTAGTTTCAGCAGTTCTTCCGCTTCCAGGATAAATTCTCCCGTTTGTGCCTCATAAAAAGAACTAGCAGGTTGATGCATCATTACCCTGATAATAGAAGGTTTCTCTATCTGGTGTGATGAAAGAAACAGAAAAGAAAGATAAAGAATAATAGGAAAAAGGATAGAATTGAACAACCGTACGGGCATTATCTTTTATGCATTGCATACGGCTCTATAATCAAATTGACCCCTAACTTTTCCATTCAAGAAAGATAAAAAATAGAATCTATTAGCCCCAGATGGGTAAATGATCAAAATGCCACCCTTCTTTTTTTTTTCGGAGGAGTTCAAAAATACTATGATGGCTCCGTTGCTTTCTATTTTAAAATGGATTTTTTTTGTCTTTGATTCAGCAATCCCAAAGTTTCTTTTTGAGCCAATCAAAAAAATTTGGTTTTTTCGCACTCTTTTTTTTTATAACTTAAATATTGTTAAGAGCCCGTTAGTGTAAAAACAAACAAGTTTGTGACGCTGAATTGGACTTCCGATAGATAAGAGAAAGTCGGAAATATCTTTTATCTCATACTACTCTCTCGATACATAATCAAATCTTTTGAAAAAAAAATACAAAATTTTTCATATCGAATTCGAAGTGCCATGCTATTATTACTTAATATTCATATGGCGAAGGCATAGTTTTCTTTTTTCTCTCAAATAAAAAAACTTCATTGGCGCCAAGCGTGAGGGAATGCTAGACGTTTGGTAATTTCTCCTCCAACCAGAATAAAAGATCCCATTGACGCGGCCAATCCCATGCATATTGTATGGACCTCTGGTCGTACAAATTGCATAGTATCATAAATGGCTATTCCGGGTATTATCCATCCACCAGGGGAGTTTATAAACAAATACAGATCTTTAGTCTCATCCTCGATACTGAGATATACCATAAGACCAATAAGTTGATTCGAGATCTCGCTATCAACCTCTTGGCCTAAAAAAAGTAATCTTTCTCGATAAAGTCGGTTGAGTAGGGTAAAATTGTATTCCTTAGGAACCGTACATGCACCTTTTGATGCATACGGTTCAAAAAAATTGCGAAGAAAAGAATCAATGTATAGATTCCAGTCCTCTTTCTTTTTCGGGTTTTTCTAATTTTTTAATGAAAGGGCTTTTTCTTCGATTTTTCAATAAAGATGAATTTTGATTTCTTCTTTGATAATATAAAAAAAAGGGTAAATAAACTTATCGAATTAACTTCTCATTGATGTATTCTTTCATCGAAATTCAATCCCAATTACGATGGTATTTTCTTGTTCCTGAATGGGTCTCTTTCATCTTTTTAGGTTTATGCTCTACTCCGGGTAAAGATTCGCCCGATTTTGATTTGCACATATAGGACAAATCTTCCCATCACCATTTCTTTTTGTTATGACTTTACAAATAATCATTTATGATACACATAGTAATCATAGATATATTACCAATTGGGTTTTTTTTTAAACGGAGCCTGGATACTTCATTTTTTTCGTCCAGCCAAAGCCAACCATAAATTATTCTAATTGATATAATTCTATGAATTCCCCCAAATAATGCATTTAATTGCACTTCACGCTCCAATTTTTCGATAATTCAATTTCTCTTTCTTGGGCGAAACAGAGGATATCTCGGTCGGGGGAGAGAATGGGGAAATCCCATATGACCCAAGATATCTGACAAGTCGCACTATACGTCAACCCAAGATGCATCTTCCTCTCCAGGACTTCGGAAAGGTACTTTTGGAACACCAATAGGCATGGATTGAAAGAAAAAAGAACTAAATACTATATTTCACTTTGATGTGGAAACGTAACAATATGGTTTTATTGTCTTTATTTTTCTTGTCTTTATAATATTGGCTTTATCATATTTATTTTATCCATAGATTAGAAAAATTTAGAAAGAAAGACAAAATAAATAAAGGAAATTTTTTACGAATAGATCCTTCTAATGATAAATGAAGGATGGGCAAATTTTCTCATAGAAAATGGTATCAATCCACCATTGCATATTGGTACTTATCGAATATAGAATAAATCTGCTTCTCTTTGTTCTTACGAACAGAATTCTTCTATTATTACGAATAGAATATAGAATCAATATTAACCTAACCCTTGTTAGGAAAAAATCCCCTGAACAGGGGAAGTCTATAGGATAATCATAGTATAATTTTTTCCAATGCAATAAAGTTACGTAGTGTCTATTTTTCTTCGATAAAGGGGTATTTTCCATGGGTTTGCCTTGGTATCGTGTTCATACCGTTGTATTGAATGATCCCGGCCGGTTGCTTTCCGTTCATATAATGCATACAGCTCTGGTTGCTGGTTGGGCGGGCTCGATGGCTCTGTATGAATTAGCAGTTTTTGATCCTTCTGACCCTATTCTTGATCCAATGTGGAGACAGGGTATGTTCGTTATACCCTTCATGACTCGTTTAGGAATAACCAATTCATGGGGGGGTTGGAGTATCACAGGAGGAACTGTAACGAATCCGGGGATTTGGAGTTACGAAGGTGTAGCTGGGGCGCATATTGTGTTTTCTGGCTTATGCTTTTTGGCAGCTATCTGGCATTGGGTCTATTGGGATCTAGAAATATTTTCTGATGAACGTACAGGAAAACCCTCTTTGGATTTGCCCAAGATCTTTGGAATTC